ATTTCGATTTATTTTATTTCATTCCTATTCTCCTTTCTCAGAAAAAGGGCCTTTAACCAAAGTAAAAGATTACTTCGTTCTTGATAGTTATTTACTTATTCAGTGGATAGGAACATACTCTGGATCAGAATCATGGGGAGTACTTCTTGATCATTTCTACGAATGTAAAGCCCCGATTTGAATTCCTTTTATGTATAGAAATCCCCTCTCCTCTTGGATAACTTACATAATCTCAATTACTAATCCTTTGTGTATCTTGGTCTTCCTAACCATCCACTCATTTTGTCTTTCAAAAACCTCCCGTTGTGGAAATCCATCTATGGTAATAGACAGTAAAAACTCCATACAGTTGGTCTTTTGAACCCGCTTCAAGCTATCATGACAATTCACGAATCTTGGGGTAAACAATCTCTATTGCTTATGTTTACTTTTTTCACCATTTGATTCTTGTACATAGGAAATGAGACTCAACTTTTTACTGCAAATTTAGAAGCCGTTTTCTTTCACTCATATAACTATCTGGTTTAGTTCATCAACTCAAATGCTGAAGAAAAAGAAAAATATATATAGTCAATCAAATCTTTTTATCCTTGTTTCTAGACAGAAAAGAATTTGGATAAATTTTTGGTCTCACCGAATCACACGTAGAGATATTGATAACACACATAGAGCTAATGGTATTTCATAACTAATTGATTGAGCAGCTGCCCGTAGACCACCTAAAAAGGAATATTTATTATTTGATCCATACCCCGACATAAGAAGTCCAACGGGAGCAATACTTGAAATGGCAATCCATAAAAAAACACCAATACTGAGATCGGCTAGAACAAGGTGATCACCAAAAGGAATTACTGAATAACTTAGAAAGATAGATATTACTGCTATGGATGGTCCGATACTGAATAAACGAGTATCTCCTGTAGATGGAATAAGGTTCTCTTTCAAAAGTAGTTTTGTCCCATCTGCTAGAGCTTGAAGAATTCCTAAAGGGCCGGCATATTCAGGTCCGATACGTTGTTGTATTCCTGCAGATATTTCTCTTTCTAACCAAACAATTACTAGTACACCTATTGTGATTCCTAATACAAGAGTCAAAATAGGGACAAGCATCCATATGATCCCATAGACTTCTTTTAAGGATTCCAATTTGGAAAAAGAATTGATAGTCTCTATTTCTGTTGTATCAATTATCATTTCAACGATCAACTTCTCCCATAATGATATCTATGCTACCTAGTATTGTCATAATATCAGCCAATTTCATTCTTTTAACTAACTGAGGAAGAATTTGCAAATTGATAAAACCTGGTGGGCGGATTTTCCATCTCCAAGGAAAAACGTTCTGATCTCCTATCAGAAAAATTCCCAATTCTCCTTTTGGGGCTTCAACTCTCACATAAAGTTCTTGTTTCGACAATTCAAAAGTTGGAGAAGGTTTTTTACTAATAAACCGATATTCAAAATCATTCCATTCAGGATCTTTTAATCTGTCAAAACGTCGGATTTCTAAATTTTCGTAAGGCCCCCCTGGAATTCCTTCCAGAGCCTGTTGAATAATCTTTATGGATTCTGTCATTTCACTGATTCGTACTAAATAACGAGCTAATGAATCCCCTTCTCGTTGCCATTGAACCTGCCAATCAAATTCGTCGTAAGACTCATAATGATCAACTTTACGAAGATCCCATTCTATTCCGGAAGCTCGTAACATTGGTCCCGATAAACCCCAATTTAATGCCTCGTCTCTCCCAATAATGCCTACGCCTTCAACTCGTTCTAAAAAAATAGGATTACGGGTAATAAGTTTTTGATACTCAGCAACCCCTGTTAAAAAATAATCGCAAAAATCCAAACATTTATCTATCCAGCCATAGGGTAGATCGGCAGCCACTCCCCCAATACGAAAATAATTATGCATCATTCGCATACCGGTGGCAGCTTCGAATAGGTCATATATCAATTCTCTTTCTCGAAAAATATAGAAGAAAGGGGTCTGCGCACCAATATCCGCCATAAAAGGACCGAGCCATAACAAATGAGAAGCTATCCGACTCAACTCCAACATAATGACTCTGATATAGCTAGCCCTTTTAGGTACTTGAATATTGCCTAATTGTTCGGGTCCATTTATGGTTATTGCTTCTGTGAACATAGTAGCTAAATAATCCCAACGTGTTACATAAGGCAAATATTGTATAATTGTTCGGTTTTCCGCAATTTTCTCCATCCCTCTATGTAAATAACCCAATATTGGTTCGCAGTCGACAACATCTTCACCATCTAGAGTAACGATGAGTCGAAGAACACCGTGCATTGATGGGTGCTGAGGCCCCATATTGACTATCATGAGGTCTTTTCTTGTATTTGGTGCAGTCATAAGTTTTTTAACGATTCATTCTTCCATGAATTACTGAAAGTGAAAAGAAGTTCATCAAAATTTAATCGAAACATATAAGTGAGAATGAAATAACTCGTCAAATTAATTTAATCAAATTAACGAGTTTTTGTCTCTCGAATGTCCAACTTATTAATTAATTCTTTATAACGTACTCTATTTTTTTTTGCCAAATAAGCTAGCAGTCGTTGACGTTTTCCCAAAATTTTCTTCAAACCTCTCTGAGATAAATAGTCTTTTTTGTGCAATTCTAAATGTGAAGTAAGTCTCCGTATCTTATTGGTGAAATTGAATACTTGAAATTCAACAGATCCTTTCTTTTCTTCTTGAGAAATAACTGAAATGACAGAATTTTTTACCATAAATGAATTTCCCCTTTCTTTATTTTACAGATATGGATTTTTTCGAATTTTATTGATCAGTAATAATAATGCCAGTAATTTGAACGTGGTATATAGACTAAATTTCTTTATGAACCTCTAATTTTATCAATTCCAATAAATTAATCAAATTTGAAATTTGATTCAGATAAGAATCCAAAAAGGTGGTAGGTACGTTTTTTTATTCACAAAAGCGAATAATTGAAACCTAAAATCCTAAAATGAAGAAGATTCTGTTGATTCATTTCTAGATCTAATCGATACCTTATTTTATTGATTTAGTATCGTCTACTCGAATTAGATTCGAATGAGATGTAAAACAAGGCATGTGTGCATTTGTTTGCTTTCAGATACTCTATACGAGACAGGGTATATAGTACTATCAATTAATTTTCAATCGTGGATACATATGTATCCTTAAGATACTGAAACGGCTACCATTATTGGTATCAAACCAATAACGATTCATACAAGCTAAATCTTCTAATCGATAATTAGGCCAAAGAAAGAACTTAAATTTAATTAATTCATTTTGGTCTTTATAAAGGGGTTTCCTTTCATCCAAAAATTGACTCCAGTTTTTCACATTGGTTTTGTTGCAAAATACTGAATTTCTATCGACGCCATTCCAATTCAAAGAATTTAAAAAACTTCTAATTCTCAACTCTCTACGACGTCTAGACCATAAAATATTTTCAGGAACAAGCAAATCAAAATGATTTTTTTCTGTATTTATTCTTTGAGTTTGAGGTTGCAGAATGAATTCGTCAAAATTCTTTTTATCAACATACCTTTGTTCTCGGTATCTTTGATTAGTTTGGTGTTTACTTTTATGAACCAATGAAATACCTATGGTTTGATACATAATAAATTGTCCATTATTTTTTACAGACAACCGAATAGGTTCGATAATCAATACCCCCTTCTTCATCAAGTCTGTAAGAGGTAAATTTGCCTGAATCAGCATTATATCCAAACTCATTTCTCTCCTTTGAATTGACGATATAGTAATTTTGATTGGATTTATCAGTCGAAGCAGGAGACAATATACCTTGATATTTTCGATCATTCTTTGATTCAAAGCATCGTTCCATCTCAATTGAAAAAGCAAATAACGTTTCAAGAACAAATCTAGTTCTGCTTCCGTGTTGCTTTTGTATTGTTTTTTATTTTTACCCTTTTTTGTGTCTGATTCCACGTAATCTTTTTCAAGATCGTTTTGATGTTTTGAGAAAACAGGGCCCAGATTTCCTTTGTTTTCGATATCTGATCCACGCTCTCTTTGACTTGCGGGTTCTTTTGCTTCTTGAATTCGATTCTTTATTTTTTTATTTGATGGTAGAAAAAAGTTTTGTTTTTGGTTTTTATTTTGACTAACATTTTCATTTGTATTCAAATTTAAAAGAAGGAATTTGCTTGGTATAATCCACGGTTTTATTTTATAGACATTATAAAGTAGTACAAATTCTGGGAAGAACCAAAATTCCAGATTCAATATGGGACGATTAAATATTTTTTCATTCATTCCCATCCAATCAAAAAAGTATTTTTTCGAATTTTTTTGAGTTTTTTCTGAATTTTGATCAGTTGTAAGATAAAAAACCCCTTTTTTCTTAATTTTATCAATTATTTGATAATTATTAATACCAATTTTAGTATTTGGATTACTGTTGGTATCGATCTTAACCCAGGCCTCAATATCTCCTTTTTGTTTAAGAGAAAAATGGAGAATTTTCCAATCAAAATATTTTCTATCGAGATTTCTTTCTATATCTAGAATATTTCCTTTTCTTAGATAATTATTGATATGAAGATTGCCGGGCATATCAACAAAGTTGTGTTTGTACGGGTTGGAATTATACGAAATTTCTAAGTTCTTCTTTACTTGAAAGGGTAATCTAGAAATAAATGAGTCACTTTTATTTTCATAATTAATCGATTTATATGCTAAAAGATCATATCTATAACATTTTTTAAAATTATCTTTTTGGTTTGATAATAAATAGAGTTCCGAATCTTTTTCTTTTTTGTAATGAATTAATTGGTCTTTTTCATATGAATTCCATTTGTTTAAGTTTCTATTTTTATTTTGAGCCATACAACTTTGATTAACCCTAGTTTGATTAACCCTAGTTCGCCATTTTTTTGGCATTAATCTAGACCATCTAATCTGAGATAAATCGTATTGATAATGCCATCTTAACCAGTTTTTCCATTGATTGATTCTATAACTCTGAGGTTTCTTATGTTTTAATTCCGAATGAAATATTCCTAGTGTTTTAAAATAGTCCTTTATTTTAGTCTTAAGGAAACAAGACGTTGTGTTATATTGAAGAACAGATCTAAATTTAGACAAATTAATAACTTGGGTTTGTGATAATTTGTAAAATACATATGCTTGTGACAAGTAGGATAAATCACCAAAAATATGTGAATTTTTATTACTAATATTATAAAGTGCCTTTTTTATAGTCGAAATAAAGATAAAGTGAATTTTTTTTTTATTATTAATTTTTTCTTGAGTTATTTCATTATTGGAAATGGGTTTCTCAATCAATTTGTTTGTTAATTCAAGAAAGAGTTGTGTAGTAATTCTAGGAATATTAATGATAGATAAAAATAGATCGATGTATAATCTTTGAATGAATAATTTTAGAAAATAATGGAATTTCCATATTACTCGAGTATTTCTGTTTTTTAATATTTGGAAAAAATTTTTTGGCAATTCGAATTTTTTAATATTATTTGTTTTATTAGGCCTAATGTCTATTTCTGAAATTACTTTCTTTTTCTCTTTTGTAATTCTTTCTATTTCATTTTTTATTGTACTTGTTCTATCAGTCAAATCCTTTATTTTTGTTTCTATCAGTGAAGAATTTGGCCAATTTCCAGATTCAATTTGACTAAATGATTCGTTAATTATTTGATTACTAATTAGATAATCTTTTTCTTTTTTCGTTTCATTCGATTCAGATATTTCTTTGAATCTAAATAATACAATTGGATTTACTTTTGAAAGTTCTTTTTTGATTTTTTTTAGAAATCCAATACTTTTGATAAGCCATTTTTTGGTTTCTTTTGAAACTGTTCTAAAGAATTTTGTTTTTTCTTTTAAAATTTTTATAGTTATAAAATATTTCTTTTTGAATTTTCCAATTTTTTTTTCGAGTTCCTTAAAAATGGGCTCAAAAAAGGAAGGGCGCTTTCGGGGAGAACCAAAGGGAAGTTCAGCTTCCATTCCCCAAACTGTTAAAAAACAAAAATCATCTTTTTGTTTTTTCTTTTTCATTAGCTCTCCGCGGGAGGGGTACAGTTTAGATATATGCCAAGGTTTCAGACAAAAAGGAAATAAAATTTTGATCTGAATCCCGTCTCTCAACCAATCTTTGGGAAATTCTGTTTCTGATAATTGAACACCATTATAAGTACATTTAATCTGCATTTCTCTATTCCATTCCTGCAAATCTTCAGACCATTCAGGAAGTTGCAAGAATAACATACGCCCAATATTTTTGGCTATTATCAATGAAGGTAATAGAATATATTTTCGAAGAATTGATTGAGTTATTAACATGTAACCTCTTATTATTTGCGCAAAAGGAATGTTATCCCAGGCTTCTGCGATCTCTATCCGTGCTTTTTCCTTTCTTTTGTTCTCCTCTTTTTTGTCCTTTTCCTTTTTCTCTTCTCTTTTTGTTTGTTCTTCTCTAGACTCTAGAATCTTGAATTCTGTCCAATTTCTAAAAATTGGTTTAATCAGTTCAGAGATATCAAAAGAAAAAAGACGGAGGGGGGTTATTCTGTCGACAAAAAGGGGGGAATGCGCATTTGCTTGAAATAGTTTCAAAATAAATGTTTTGCGCCTTTGAGCACGCATAGAGCCTTTAATTAGACCTCGCCGAAAATCTGATTGTTGCGAATAGCTTATTAAAGCGACTTCTTCCTCAGGATCGTTAGTCGCATTGGTGTCAGTAAAAATAACTACACGTTTGGCTTTTCTTGAACGAAGTTGATGATCCATCGATGCGCGATCTTTAAATTCACCCATTTGTTGGTCCAATTCAGTGATTAATTTATGTGACCAGCGAGGTACTTTTTTACTGATTTCTTTTATTCCAATCGATTTTTTTCCCGATTTTGTCTCATTAGGATCAATTGCATTGAATACAAATTTTACAAATTTAGTTCTTTTTTCTGAATTCGCTCTTCCCTGTTCTTGGTCTGAAACTAAAGAAAAGCCTTTCAAATTTAAACTCGATTTTGGTTCGTTACCAAATTCATTGATTAAAGTTAAGAACTCGTCAATTTCTGTTGATAATGGTTTTTTATCAACCGTATACTCTTTTTGTTCAAATTCTTGGTAATCAATATTCGGAAGAAAGATAGTATGAATCCTATTTAGTCTAACTCTCTCTTTCCAATTTTCTAGCAAAGTATTGTTTATGATTGAAGATGAAACCCCTTTTTTGATTGTTCCTCGATATGGTCCATTTAACAAAGGATCATACATTTTAGGCACGTATTCTTTTTTAGTATCATCATTACACAATCTAGTCCTTGTTTCGAGTATATCCAGAGAAAGAGATTTCTTGTCTAGAATTTCAAGTCGATTTAAAAATTCCTTATTCAGATTATTCCTTTTTTCTTTGTTGGTAGAAACCCACTGATTGTCCAGTTCATTAGAGAGCGTTGTTTGGAGTGACAATAGGGGTATCCTTCTTT